AGTACAAGTAAGTGTAAAATTTACTGTGCAACGTTATAATGTGTTTAGGAAAAAGTGTTGTGCTAGTGGGAAGTCTAATATTGAAAATGCGAGAATATATACGATATATATACAAATATATTTTGTGGGTTTGGGATGTGGTACCCTGTTTTAGCCATTCTATGAAAGCAATAAGTGTAGAAGAACAGTCTTTTATTCAGCTTATCTAGGTTCTCTAAGGAGTTTTGGTTAAAAAAGTTAGTTTAGAATGTAAAATTTTTTTCGGTTTCGGGGTTTGACGGAAAATACAAGGTTTTACAAGAAGAGCTAGTTTGGGGGGTAAGGGGGGTTTAGCGCGCAAAATCGCTTTAAATTAGAAAAGTCTCGACCCCGGTGGATATAAATAGGAAAGTTGAGGAACACTCTTTGATTAAGAGTAAAATATGTCATTCATGCATTAATGATTAACACCTTGAAGTAATGCCTACCGCACGCCTTAGCCGATAAGACCATATGTCCAGACCTATTACGTAATATGCTCTGTCAGCCACTACTGAGATGCAGATGAAAGTAAAAAAAAAAAAAAAACATGAATGCAGATTATTTAGATAACAGGCTGGGCTGAGGGCAAGATGGACTCAGGCATAGGGGAGAGGCATTTAAATTACACTAGGGACTTGCCTTAGGTACAGGTCAGAATAGATTCACTACCGACAGATGCTTTTTAAAAATCATAAGTAATCCGGCCTAGGTTGAGGTACGGTAGATTCAGGGCATCTTGCATCAGACATCACTCCAGGTTGGGTAAAGTGAGGAGGGGTTGAAACCAGGTTTTCTGCTAGAATTAGTTAATTTTGGATAAAGTAAATTTGTACTGCTTAATTGGATTGTATTGATAGTTTTCAATAATAGATTATCACGGAGACGATTGATTAAGGAAATTAATTTCATATGATAAGTAAGTTTTGATGGGTTTATGTACGTTTACAGTTAAGTTGAAATTCATACATTTTTCTTGTTGACGTGTTTTTGTTATTTTATTAGATTTGGGGTTTAAAAACAAATGTTTTTTATTGTTCATGTGTTTTTCATTAATTGTTGCTATATAAACATAATATGGATAAAAGCATAGAATAAGGTTATTATTCTTAATTAATTGACTATATTATTCAAGAGGAAATAAGATGCATGCTCGTAATACATATATGTGTATTACGAGCATAGCGTTAGATAAGTACATTACGGGAGATAATTTAGTTAGAATGTTGGCTTTGGGGGTCAATTGTGGAGGTTCAAATCCTTCTTTCTCGATTTAGTTGTAGCTAACAACTGCCAAATTAGTCTTGAGGAGGGTGTTAGCCTCCAATCTTCGGCTTACAAGACCGATGCTTTAATTAAGCTATCAGGACTATCAGTTTAAGAGTTTATTTTCTATCCAACCCACTAGTGGGAATATAATAATGAAAATAGAGAAGTAGAGTACTGAGGCTAATTGTCCAATTATAGTATACGGGTCTTCGACTGGTTGGCCTCCGATTCAAGTTAGGATTAGTGTGTCTGCCACTAGGGCTCAAAATATAATTTGTGTTAGTGGTCGGAATATTAGGCTTCGTTGTTTAGATGTGTGGAGGAGGGGTATGAGGGCTAGGATCAGGATTGATAGAACTAGGGCTAGAACGCCTCCTAGTTTATTTGGGATTGATCGAAGAATAGCGTAAGCGAATAGGAAGTACCATTCTGGCTTAATATGTGGAGGGGTAACTAGAGGATTTGCTGGGGTGAAATTATCTGGGTCACCTAGAAGATTAGGAGAGAACAAGGCTAGAAGGGTAAGTGCTGTAAGTATAATTAAGAAACCTAAAAGATCTTTGTAGGAAAAGTATGGGTGAAAAGGTACTTTATCTGGATCTGAGTTTAACCCAGTTGGATTTGTCGATCCTGTTTCGTGTAAGAATAATAAGTGAAGAATGCTTGCTCCGGCAATAATGAATGGGAGGAGGAAGTGGAATGCGAAGAATCGGGTTAGCGTAGCGTTGTCTACAGAGAATCCACCCCAAATTCATTGGACGAGTACGTTTCCGATGTACGGAATAGCAGAAAGAAGATTAGTAATTACTGTAGCCCCTCAGAACGATATTTGTCCTCAAGGGAGAACATATCCGACAAATGCTGTAGCTATAACTAGGAATAGAAGGATTACACCAATATTTCATGTTTCTTTAAAAAGGAATGAACCGTAATAAAGGCCTCGCCCGATGTGTAAATAAATACAAATGAAGAAGAATGAGGCTCCGTTGGCATGAAGATTACGGATCAATCAACCGTAGTTGACGTCTCGGCAGATGTGGGCTACTGATGAGAAAGCTATGGACGTATCTGCTGTATAATGTATAGCTAGGAATAACCCTGTAATGATTTGGGCGATTAAGCAAACTCCTAGTAAAGACCCAAAATTTCATCATGATGAGATGTTTGATGGGGCTGGGAGGTCAATAAAGGAGTTGTTAATGATTTTAATTAATGGGTGTGTTTTGCGGATGTTGGGTGCCATTAGTTCCTATAGTTGAATTACAACGGTGGTTTTTCAGATCACAGGTTCTGGTTAAAATCCTGGTGGGAATTATGATTTATATAGTTTCTTTATCAATGGTTGTGATAGTTCTAGGATTGGTGGCTGTTGCTTCAAACCCTTCTCCGTATTATGCTGCCCTTGGGTTAGTGTTAGCGGCAGGGGCTGGGTGTTTAGTTATTGTTGCGCTTGGTTCTTCATTTTTATCTATTGTTCTTTTTTTAATTTATTTAGGTGGTATATTAGTAGTGTTTGCTTATTCGGCAGCTTTAGCGGCTGAGCCGTACCCTGAGGCGTGAGGTAACTGGTCAGTGGTGTTTTATGTGTCTATTTATTTGATTAGTGTATTCGTGTGATATGTATTTTTAGGTGGGGTTGAGGTTGATGGAATAAATAAAACTAGTGAGTTTAATGGTTATTTTATGCGTGGGGATTGAGTAGGGGTATCATTAATGTATTCTTGTGGTGGGTGGTTATTGTTTATTGGTGGGTGGGTATTACTGTTAACATTGTTTGTAGTGTTTGAACTAACGCGAAGTCAATATGGTGGGAGTCTTCGTGCGTTAGAATAGAGTGAGGATAATTGCTGAGGTTATCAAGAATAGAGTTAGGTAAGTCTTAATGAGTCCTTGTTGAATATTTGAAATGGTTTTAATTATTGGCAGTTGTTGGTTTGTAATCCCCTGGGGGCCTGACTTTTCATATCAAGATAAATCAATTAGGTGAGTTGCGATGTTTTGTGCTAAATTGAGATTGGTTTTAGGTATAATTCGGTGTATAATAGTTGGGAAAAACCCAAGAAGGTTAGAAAATGAGTGTAAATTTGATTTTGATGTTTGGTTTATAGAGGTTGTTAGTTTTGATAAGTCTATGGCTACAATTAATCCTGTAATAGTTACAACAATAGCTGCTTGTTTTGCGAGTGTTGGTATAGTTATAATAGGAGAATTAATAGGAAGCATATTTGAAGAAATTAATAAGCCAGCTAGGATGCTACCTCAGGCTAGTCGTTTAATTGGGTTGATCACTGTTTTATTGTTTTCGTTAATTGGGGATAAAGAGTTTGATCGCGGGTGACCCATAGATGCGAAGAAGACAATTCGAAAGCTGTAGACAGCTGTGAATGATGTTGCAATTAGTGTGAGTGCTATAGCTCAGGTGTTGGTTTGTGAAGTGTTAAGGGCTTCAATGATGGCGTCTTTTGAAAAGAATCCTGCTAGGAAAGGAGTTCCGGTCAAGGCTAAGCTGCCGATTGTTAAGCAAGAGGTAGTGATTGGCAGGGAATTTTGTAATCCTCCTATTTTTCGAATATCTTGTTCATCATTGAGGCTATGAATAATAGAGCCTGAGCATAAAAATAATATGGCTTTGAAGAATGCGTGTGTGCAAATATGAAAAAATGCTAACTGAGGTAGATTTAGTCCGATTGTAACTATTATTAATCCTAGTTGACTAGATGTAGAGAATGCTACGATTTTTTTAATATCATTTTGGGTGAGGGCACAGGCGGCAGTGAATAGTGTTGTAAGGGCTCCTAAACAAAGGCAAATTGTTAGTGCGGTTTGATTGCTATTTATTATAGGATGAATTCGGATTAATAAAAAAATTCCTGCTACAACCATAGTGCTGGAGTGAAGTAAAGCTGAAACTGGGGTTGGACCTTCTATTGCGGCTGGTAGTCATGGGTGAAGGCCGAATTGGGCGGATTTGCCAGTAGCTGCTAGAATTAGGCCGAGAAGTGGGAGTGTAGGGTTGGAGTTTAATATAAAGATTTGTTGTATTTCTCATGAGTTGAGGTTTATTGCTATCCAGGCTATGCTAAGGATTAGGCCGATATCTCCGACTCGGTTATAGATTACTGCTTGAAGGGCTGCTGTATTTGCGTCTGCTCGGGCGTATCATCAGCCAATTAGAAGGAATGATATAATTCCCACCCCTTCTCAGCCAATAAAAAATTGGAAGAAGTTGTTTGCTGTAACTAGGATTACCATTGCTACAAGGAAAGTGAGAAGATATTTGAAAAATCGGGTGATTAATGGATCTGAGGCTATATATCAAGTAGCGAACTCGAGAATTGATCATGTGACAAATAAGGCAATAGGGAGAAAGATTGAAGAGTAGATGTCGAATTTGAAGCTTATATTGATGTCAAATGTATAGATATTTATTCAGTGAAAATTGGTAGTGATAGATTCAAGGCCTTGGTCTAGGAAAATAATAAGTGGAATTGTGCTAATTAGAAATGCTGTTTTTACTGATGTTTTAATTAAATGGTGAAGATTGTTTATATTTATATTAAATGTTGACAAGAAGATGGGTATAAGTAAGATTAAAATTGTAATTAATATAGAAGAGTTGAAAATTAATGGGAAATTCATAGCTTTTACTTGGATTTGCACCAAGAGTTTCTGGTTCCTAAGACCAGCGGATAGACTGTTTTCCTTTAAAAGCCGAACAAGCCGTGGAATTGAACCACGGCACTAAGTAATTAGCAGTTCTTAGGGTCCCAGTCAAGTTCGGTTGATAAGAGGGGTTTAACCTCTAACTCTAGAATCACAATCTAGTATTTATTAAACTATATCTACAAAAAAATAAGCCTCAGATCAGCTCTGGTTTTATTATTAAAGGAATGATAGGAATTAGGTGTATAGTTATTAAGGTATGTTCTCGGGTATGTGTGGGGTTAATGGCATTTAGGTGTTCTGGGGTTGCTCCTCGTTGAGTTATGAGGAACATATAGAGTGAATAACTGGCTGTTAGAAGCGTTCCAAACCCTGTTAAAATAATTGTTCAGTTTGATCAGTTGAATAAAGCTACCATAATTGTGATTTCTCCTATTAGATTTGGAGATGGTGGTAGTGCTATGTTAGCAAGATTGGAAATTAATCATCATGTTCCTATTAATGGAAGAATAGTTTGTAACCCCCGTGATAAAAGTAATGCTCGGCTGTGAGTTCGTTCATAGTTTGTGTTTGCCAAACAGAATAGGGCTGATGAGATTAAGCCATGGGCGATTATTAGGACTATTGCACCTGTGAGGCTTCATGGAGTTTGGATCATTGCTGCTGAAATGACTAAGCCTATATGGCTTACAGATGAGTAAGCAATTATTGATTTTAGATCTGTTTGTCGTAGGCAGATTGAGCTAGTTATAATAATACCTCAAAGTGATAGGATTAAAAATGGATATGCTAGTTCTTTTATTGCTGGTGATAATGTGATTGAGATACGGATAATACCGTAACCCCCAAGTTTTAGAAGAATGGCAGCAAGGACTATGGAACCAGCGATTGGGGCTTCAACATGGGCTTTTGGAAGTCATAGGTGTGTTCCATAAAGAGGTATTTTTACTATAAAGGCTAGTAAGCAAGCTAATCATCATGATTTATTAGCTCAGGTTATTGGTATGTAGTTAGATGATAGTTGAAGTAGGTTTAATGATAGTGTTCCTATAGATGTATACAATGATAATAGGGCTACTAGAAGAGGAAGAGACCCGGCTAAGGTGTAAAATAGGAAGTAAGTGCCTGCATTTAAGCGTTCCGCTTGATTTCCTCAACGTGTAATAATGATTAGTGTCGGGATTAGTGTAATTTCGAATATAATATAAAATAAAATTAGTTCTGTTGCTGAGAAGGCTATAATTAGGGATAATTGAAGGAAGATTAGCATAGTAATAAAGGTTCGTTGTCGTGGTATTGGTTCAGATGTTAAGTGGTTTTGACTAGCAATTAGTATTAATGGAAGAAGTCAGCAGGTTAGTACCAAAAGAGGAGTTGAGATTTGGTCAATAGATATAATGTGGTTTGAGAAATGGGCTGTTTCGGACTGGTTAAAAAATCATGTTAGGCTTATAAGGGAGATAATAAGACTTTGAGAGGTTAGAGCTGGTCACAGTCAATTTTTATTAACTAACCATGTTGATGGAATTAGCATAAGTGTGGGTAGGAGGATTTTTAGCATTGTAGTAAGTTTAAGTTAAATAGTTTATCTGTTCCGTGGGTTCGTGTGGTGGCAACTATTAAAGCTAATCCTGTTGCGGCCTCACAGGCTGAGAAAGTTAGTATGAGCATAGGGATTAGAGAAAAGGAAAATGATATGGTTATTGTTGGTCAAACACAGAGGCCCACATATATAGATAATATTGTCCCTTCAAGGCATAGTAAGGCTGAGAGCAGGTGGGATCGGTTTAAGGCTAATCCTGTTAACCCTAGAATAAAAGCTGAGCAGAAGCTAAAATGGATAAGTGTCATAGAGTTGTTATGGGGTTTAACCATAATTTGTTAAGTCGAAATCAACTGTCTTGTTTGGACTAACAACTCATTCAGCTCATTCTAGGCCACCTTGTAGTCACTCATAAACGAGGCCGAGGGTTAGTAAGGTTAAGATTAAGGTCGCTCAAAGGATTGTGGTGTTTGGTGCATTAAGTTGTGCAGCTCATGGTGATGGTAGGAGAAGAGCGATTTCTAAATCAAATAGAAGAAATAAAATAGCGATTAAGAAAAATCGTATGGAGAATGGTAATCGGGCAGAGCCCAGAGGATCAAACCCACACTCGTATGGGGAGAGTTTTTCTGAATCAGGGGTGATCTGAGGAAGTCAAAAACTTAAGGTTGCTAGAATAATAGATAGGGCTAGGGCAATTGATAGGATGGTAGCTGTCATTACTTTCTCTTAGGTTCTAACTAAGGCTTTGTGATTGGAAGTCACATGTACTAATTAATACTAAGAAAGTATGAGCCTCATCAATAGATTGATACGTAAAGGAATAGTCAAACTACGTCAACGAAGTGTCAGTATCATGCGGCGGCTTCAAAACCGAAGTGGTGTTTTGACGTGAAATGATATTGAATTTGTCGTATTAAACAGACAGACAAGAATAATGAGCCAATAATTACATGGAGACCGTGGAATCCAGTTGCTACAAAGAATGTTGATCCATATACTCCATCTGCAATTGTAAATGGGGCTTCGTAATATTCTATGGCTTGAAGGGCTGTGAAGTAAAGGCCAAGAATAATAGTAAGAGTAAGAGATTGAATTGCTTCTTTCCGGTCCCCGTGTATGATGCTATGGTGAGCTCATGTAACAGTGACACCTGATGCCAGAAGAACTGCTGTATTTAAAAGAGGGACTTCAAAGGGGTTAAGTGGGGTAATTCCTGCGGGTGGTCAGCATTCTCCTAGTTCGTATGTTGGGGCTAGGCTTGAATTGTAAAATGCTCAGAAAAATCCAATAAAGAAAAATACCTCAGATGTGATGAACAGGATCATTCCGTATCGTAGTCCTTTTTGGACAGGGGGTGTGTGGTGACCTTGGAATGTTCCTTCTCGGATTACATCTCGTCATCATTGAATTATTGTTAGAACTATAGTAATTAGGCCTAGGGTTAAAAGAATTATTGATCCAAAATGAAATCATATTGCTAAACCTGATGTAAGGAGAAGGGCTGCTACAGCTCCTGTTAGTGGTCAAGGGCTTGGGTCGACTATGTGGTAGGCGTGTGCTTGGTGTGCCATTAGACGTTTTCTTGTAGGTAAAGACTTAAAAGTAGAACAAATACGTATGCTTGGATTATTGCGACGGCGATTTCTAAAAGTGTAAGAAGGAAAAGAACAATTGATGTTAAGATGGCAACTGTTGGTATAATAGAAAGAAGAACAAATGCTGCAGTGGCAATTAATTGAATTAGTAGGTGGCCAGCTGTTAGATTAGCAGTAAGTCGAACACCTAATGCTAATGGTCGGATAAATAAGCTAATAGTTTCAATAATAATAAGGATAGGAATCAATGGTGTTGGTGTTCCTTCTGGGAGAAGGTGGCCCAGGGCAATAGTTGATTGGTTTCGGAGACCAATAATTACTGTAGCCAATCATAGTGGCACTGCTAGGCCTATGTTTAGGGATAATTGGGTGGTTGGCGTAAAGGTATATGGTAGTAAGCCTAGAAGATTAAGAGATATTAGAAGTAATATTAAGGATGTTAATAGTAGGGCTCATTTGTGTCCAGGGGTATTAATTGGTAGGAAAATTTGTTTGGTGAAATTGTGAATAAATCATGATTGTAGGGTAATTAGACGATTATTAAGTCACTTATTTGATGGATTAGGAAAAAGTAGAAGAGGGACGAGTATTGCAATAGCAATAAGCGGAATTCCTAGAATAATAGGGCTCATAAATTGATCAAAGAAGCTTAAGTTCATGGTCAGTTTCAAGGATTAGGTTTAGATTTTTCTGTGGTTTGAGTAGTTGGTTCATTGAATGTTTTGTGTTTTAAAACTTTTGGGGTAATAAATGTTAAAAGGACAAGTCAAGAGAAGATTAAAATTAAGAATCATGGGCCGGGGTTTAACTGTGGCATATCACTAAGGGTGGTTGGGGGTCACCAGTCTACAGCTTAAAAGGCTGTCGCTAATACCCTATTTAGCTTCTTAGTGATGCTTCTAGTATTGATGAAGATCAGTTTTCGAAATCAGTTAAAGGTACGGCTTCAACTACAATTGGTATAAAGCTGTGGTTGGCTCCGCAGATCTCTGAGCATTGTCCGTAGAACACCCCTGGGCGGGTGGCAATGAAGGATGTTTGATTTAGTCGTCCGGGGATCGCATCTGTTTTTACACCTAATGAGGGAACAGCTCATGAGTGAAGGACATCTTCGGCTGTTACCAGCAGTCGGGTTGGAGACTCTATAGGGACTACTATACGATTGTCAACTTCTAGAAGTCGGAACTGTCCAGGGGAGAGGTCGTTAGTTGGAACTATATATGAGTCGAATGATAGGTCCTCGTAGTTTGTATATTCGTAGCTTCAGTATCACTGGTGGCCAATTGCTTTAATTGTTAAGTGCGGATCGTTAACTTCGTCTATTAAATACAGAATACGTAGAGATGGAAGGGCGATTATAATTAAAATAATAGCGGGCATAATTGTTCACACTATTTCGATCTCTTGAGCGTCTATGGAATTTGTATTAGTTAGCTTAGTAGTTATTATAATGGTGATGATATAAAGAACAAGCGTACTAATAAGAAATACAGCTATAAGCGTGTGGTCGTGAAAGTGTAGAAGTTCTTCTATAATTGGAGAGGCTGCGTCTTGAAAACCTAATTGTGATGGGTGTGCCATGTTGAGGTGTGCCGGAGTTTAACCAGCAATTCCTCCTTGACAAGGAGGTGTAATTGTTTTACTAACATCTCTTATAGCTAATGTAAAGAAAATGGCAGAGTGGTGATGCGACTGACTTGAAATCAGATCATGGGGGTTCGATTCCTTCTTTTCTCGTTTTAATTATTAGATGGTTGAATTTGAACGAAGGCTGGTTCTTCGAAGGTGTGGTATGGTGGTGGGCAGCCATGGAGTCATTCAATATTTGTGGATGTTAACTCTGTGAGGGTTACTTCTCGTTTGGCTGCAAATGCTTCTCAAATAATAAATATTATCATGATCACGGCTACAAGAGAAATAAGGGATCCAACAGATGATACGGTATTTCAGAGTGTATAAGCGTCTGGGTAATCAGAGTATCGTCGAGGTATTCCGGCTAGGCCAAGGAAGTGTTGGGGGAAGAATGTTAAGTTTACACCAGCAAATATTACACCAAAATGGATTTTTGCCCATGTTTCGTGCAGTGTATAGCCGGTAAACAACGGGAATCAGTGGACGAATCCTCCCATAATTGCAAATACAGCTCCTATAGAAAGAACGTAGTGGAAGTGTGCTACTACATAGTAAGTATCATGAAGTATAATGTCTAATGATGAATTAGCAAGAACAACGCCAGTTAGTCCTCCAACTGTAAATAGGAAGATAAAACCAAGAGCTCATAGTATAGGAGCATCTCATTTGATTGTTCCACCATGTATAGTGGCCAATCAACTGAATACTTTTACCCCGGTGGGAATTGCAATGATTATAGTAGCAGATGTGAAGTAGGCTCGAGTATCTACATTAAGATCTACAGTGAACATGTGGTGAGCTCAGACAATAAAGCCTAGCAGTCCGATTGATATTATTGCTCAAACTATTCCTATGTATCCGAAAGGTTCTTTTTTTCCTGAGTAATAGGTTACGATGTGTGAAATTATACCAAACCCTGGTAAAATAAGAATATAAACTTCTGGGTGCCCGAAGAATCAGAATAAGTGTTGGTATAGAACTGGATCTCCTCCTCCAGCAGGGTCAAAAAAGGTTGTATTTAGATTTCGGTCGGTTAATAGTATGGTGATCCCTGCGGCTAGAACAGGAAGGGATAGTAAGAGAAGGACTGCTGTAATTAACACGGATCAGACAAACAATGGTGTTTGGTATTGAGATATAGCTGGGGGTTTTATATTAATTGTTGTTGTAATAAAGTTAATTGCCCCAAGAATGGAAGATACTCCAGCTAGGTGGAGGGAAAAAATAGTTAGATCGACGGATGCTCCCGCATGTGCAAGATTACCGGCTAAAGGGGGGTATACAGTTCAACCTGTTCCGGCCCCAGCTTCAACCCCAGATGATGCTAATAGCAGAAGGAAGGAAGGGGGGAGGAGTCAGAAGCTTATGTTGTTTATTCGAGGAAATGCTATATCAGGAGCTCCAATTATTAACGGTACTAATCAGTTACCAAAACCACCAATCATAATAGGTATGACTATGAAGAAAATTATAATAAAAGCATGTGCTGTAACGATAACATTATAAATTTGGTCGTCCCCTAATAGGGTTCCAGGTTGGCTCAGTTCGGCTCGAATTAGTAAACTAAGAGCGGTTCCAACCATCCCTGCTCATGCACCGAAAACTAAGTATAGGGTGCCAATGTCTTTGTGATTTGTTGAGAATAATCAACGAGTGATTGCCACAGGTAAGGTGGCCGAGTGATAGGCGGCGGGTTGTAGCCCCGTGTACAGAGGTTCAATCCCTCTTCTTACCAAGCCCTGCGGTGTCTGACATGTTAGATTGCAAATCTTAAGAAGCAAACGAAGGTTTGCCGGGGCTTCTCCCGTTTTTCCTACTTAAATAAACGGGAGAAGTAGAATGAAGCTTGTTGGATTGAGCGTTTAGCTGTTAACTAAAATGTTGCGGGATCGAAGCCCGTCTTTCTAGAAAGGCTTTAGCTTAATTAAAGTGTCTGAGTTGCATTCAGTTGATGTTGGATAAAGTCCTGCAAGCCTTACACAGAGACTAGGAGATTTTAACTCCTGCTTAGGGCTTTGAAGGCCCTTAGTCTAGTTAACTTAAATCTCTATAATATTAAGGGTGAGATTGGGATAATAAATGAAGAAAGGATTAATGAGATAGATAGGAGGAGTGTTGATTGTTTAGAGTGATGGCGTCATGTTATAGATGCGTTTGATGTGTTTGGAGATGATGTTAGTGTGATAACGTAGCTAAGACGGAGGTAGAAAAATAAGCTGAGTAATGCTGAGAGGGCGAGCACTGTGGCTAAGATGGTTGTGTTTTGGCTTGTTAGTTCTTGGATAATCAGTCATTTTGGTAAGAAGCCTGAGAGTGGTGGTAGGCCTCCTAGAGAGAGGAGGGTTAAGAGAGAGAGCGCTGTGGTTGTAGGGGTTTTAGATCATGAGGTAGCGAGAGAAGAGATTTTTGTTGATGAAATAGTTTTTAGTGTGAGGAATATAGTGGATGTTATGATTAGGTAAATTGTTAAGTTTAAAATTATTAATTGGGGAGAAAATGGGAGGATAGAGGCTATTCAGCCTAGGTGAGCAATTGATGAGAAGGCTATGATTTTTCGTAATTGGGTTTGATTAAGTCCACCTCACCCTCCGACCAAGGTTGATGTAATACCAATTGTGAGTAGGAGAGGTGTATTTAGTGTTGGGGCAATTTGGTATAAAATAGCTATTGGGGCAAGTTTTTGTCATGTAGAAAGAATGAGTCCGGTAGTAAGATTTAGTCCTTGAAGAACTTCGGGTAATCAAAAGTGGAATGGTGCGAGTCCTAGTTTTATGCAGATTGCAATTGTTATGGTTGTGCAAGACAGTGGATTTGTTAAATCCATAATTGATCATTCTCCGGTTAATCAGGCGTTATTTAGGCTAGAGAAGAGGAGAAGTGCAGAGGCTGTTGCTTGTGTGAGAAAGTATTTTGTTGAAGCTTCAATGGCTCGTGGGTGTTTGTGTTGGGTTATAAGAGGAATGATGGCTAGTGTATTAATTTCTAGACCTATTCAGGCTAGTAATCAGTGACTACTAGATACAGTGAAGATTGTCCCTAAGGTAAGACTAGTTAGTACAGTAAGTAGTGTGATTGGGTTCATTAGTAAAGGAAGGGGTTTAACCAACATGTTTGGGGTATGGGCCCAAAAGCTTTTTTAGCTGACTTTACTAGGAAGTGGTATAGTGGGAGTACGGAGGGTTTTGATCTCTCAGGTGCAGGTTCAATTCCTGTCTTTCTAAGGAGATGATGGGGTTTGAACCCATATATTTCACTCTATCAAAGTGATCCCTGACTTTCGGGCACATTTCCTAAATTTGTGATGGTAGGCCTATTATGGAGATAGGAAGTGAAATATGTCATAATGTTATTGCTAGTGTGATCGGGAGAAAGTTTTTTCATACTAGGTGTATTAGTTGGTCGTATCGAAATCGTGGGTATGATGCTCGTACTCATAGGAATAATATTGAAAGGAGAGATGATTTCACTATTAAAGATACAGTTGTAAGTTCTGGATAATTTATAAATGAGGACCCAAGGAATAGGATGGTAGATAGGGTGTTTATTATTAGGATATTAGCGTATTCAGCCAGAAAAAATAGGGCGAAGGGTCCTCCTGCGTATTCTACATTAAAACCTGAGACAAGCTCAGACTCCCCTTCCGTGAGATCAAAGGGTGCTCGGTTGGTCTCTGCTAGTGTAGAAATATATCACATTGCTGCTATTGGTCAACCTGGGATAATCAATCATATTTGTTCTTGTGTGGTGTTGAAGTTGTATAGAGTAAAGCCTCCAGCAAGTATAATTATGCAGAGAAGGATTAATCCAAGTGTTACTTCATAGGAAATGGTTTGTGCAACTGCTCGTAATGCTCCAATTAAAGCGTATTTTGAATTTGATGATCAACCTGATCCGAGAATAGTGTAGACTGTAAGACTTGAGAGGGCTAGGATAAATAGAATACCCAGGTTTAAGTCTGCCAGTGAAAATGGCATAGGCAAAGGGGCTCAAATTGATATGGCCAGGGCTAGTGCTATGGTAGGTGCAATCAGGAATATGGCTTGGGAGGAGGTTGAAGGTCGTACGGGTTCTTTAATAAATAGTTTTACGCCGTCCGCAATTGGTTGTAGTAGGCCAACGGGTCCTACAATGTTTGGACCTTTACGGTGTTGCATATAACCTAAAACTTTTCGTTCAATTAGAGTGAGGAATGCTACTGCTAGAAGAACTGGAATCATATAAAGTAGGGGGTTAATTAGGTGAGTGGCAATAGTTGACATAGTTAGCGAGGGGATTTGAACCCCTGGGAAAAAGAGCTTAGGTCTTTCGCATTTACCAGGCTCTGCCACGCTAGCTAGCCCTGATCTTGGGCGGTGTGGTAGTTTTGTTATCAATTTAGTTGTCTTCATTGATATAGTAGGGGGCTTATTGAGACATTGGCCCCATTCTCTCGGTCCTTTCGTACTAGAAAGAATGCTTCATAGATAGAAACTGACCTGGATTACTCCGGTCTGAACTCAGATCACGTAGGGCTTTAATCGTTGAACAAACGAACCTTTAGTAGCGGCTGCACCACTGGGATGCCCTGATCCAACATCGAGGTCGTAAACCCATTTGTCGATAGGAACTTTTGAAATGGATTGCGCTGTTATCCCTAGGGTAACTTGGTTCGTTGATCAGTAAGACTGGATCAATTGTAGTCATAAATTTTGTTACTTAGAATTGTGGTTCTTAGTTAAGGGTGGTAGGCCCTATTCTTCAAGGAGGATTTTCTGTTCTCCGTGGTCGCCCCAACCGAAAACTTTAGGACAGTATCTGCTTGTTTTGTTATTATCCCTAATGGGTTTGATTTAGTTGGCAGTTGCCTTTAGTTTAAAGCTCCATAGGGTCTTCTCGTCTTATGGTTATATCCCCGCCTCTGCACGGGGAGGTCAGTTTTATGGATTAGATGCAGGAGACAGTTGAACCTTCGTGGTGCCATTCATACCAGTCTTTATTTAAAAGACAAGTGATTACGCTACCTTTGCACGGTCAGAATACCGCGGCCGTTGAACATATAGTCACTGGGCAGGCTGGACCTCTTATACATGTTTTTTAGCAAGAGGCGATGTTTTTGGTAAACAGGCGGGGTTCATTGTTTGCCGAGTTCCTTCTGCGTCTTTTAATCTTTCCTGAAATGTTCTTGTGTTAGATTAACGGTGTTTGTTGCGTGGTTTTCTTGTTTTTGTTATTGCAAGGATCTCAAGGAGAGGACGTTAAATATCAGTGATTTATTCGATCTGATTTACACTTACATAGAGGAGAATTGTGTATTCACATTACTAGTTCTAGCATAAGTGCTTCTATAGTTTATAGAACAGCTCAGTATTATTGGAGGGTTCAGAATTGATTATAGGGATTTAAGGGTTTTATGTTGAGTGAGCTTTGACGCTATCTTCACAGGTGGCTGCTCTTAGGCCCACTGACTCAGCACCCCTTAAGTATTATAATCTTTACCCAGTATTATAGGTTGTATCCTGTTTCAATCAGGCTGTACCCTGATTGAATAAATCCTAAGTGGATTTTTTACTTTGTTTGTTAAAAATCTGTTTTAGGGTTGAACTTATATTCATTTCCTGAGCAACCAGCTATCACTAGGCTCGTTTGGTCTGTCACCCCTACTCGGAGATCTTCCCACTCTTTTGCCACAGAGACGGGTTTGCTCTAATAAGCTGTCTCGGAGTAGCTCGCTTAGTTTCGGGTGGTCAAACTAAAATTCGTTTTGCTTGATTTTGACTGGCTAGACCATTATGCAAAAGGTACGAGGATTTGCCTCTGCTTTTTTATGCTTTGTTATTTTTTTCATTTCTATTTCATCTTTCCCTTGCGGTACTTTTTCTGTAGCTATTTGATTTGTTTCTATCGCCTATACTAAAACTTTAAAATGATTTAATTGGTGGTTTTTGAGAGTTTGTGGAAATTTATTTGTTTGTTTGAAATGCTAGGCTTTTGGCTCAAGGTAATCTGGGTCTAACAGATATTGTCTCGGTGTAAGCGAGGGGCTTTAGTTAAGCTATACTTTGATTCCAAGCACACCTTCCGGTGTGCTTACCATGTTACGACTTGCCTCTTCTTTGTATGTGTTGAGTGTTTATTTAAATTTTTTAGATTTATAGAAGAGGGTGACGGGCGGTGTGTGCGCGCTCCAGGGCCGTTTTAAAGAGAACTCTCTTGTTCCTCTTTACTGCTAAATCCGCCTTCTGATCTGATTTCATAGAGATCTTTCGTATATTCTAGAGAGTAGAAAATGTAGCCCATTTCTTTCCACTTCATATGCTACACCTTGACCTGACGTATTGATGTGTTATCATTAAGCCTACTAGGATTCTCTCACGAGGTGGGCTGGCGACGGTGGTATATAGGCGGGTTTGGCAAAAAGTGGTGAGGTTTAGCGGGGGGTATCGATTATAGAACAGGCTCCTCTAGGTGGGTTTGGAGCACCGCCAAGTCCTTTGGGTTTTAAGCTTAGGCTCGTAGTTCCCTGGCGGATTTTTGCGTAAGTAGTCAAAGTTTATGGCTAGGCATAGTGGGGTATCTAATCCCAGTTTGTTTCCTAGCGGTCGTGAGTTCAAGTGTTTGTAGGTAGAGTTACTTTCGTGAATGTTCTTCAAATCAACGAAGGCGTGCGACAGCTTGGTTGAAGTTTGACTCTAGTTTGATTTACTTTAATCACGCTTTACGCCGAAAATGATCAACTTGAGTTTCTCGTATAACCGCGGCGGCTGGCACGAGATTGACCAACTCTATTATCTGTAACTGAATCGAGCTTTATATCGCTCATGTTCAATGTTTATCACTGCTGAATTCCCTTGTGGGTGTGGCATAGCAAGGTGTCGTGGGCTTATAGTAGTGCCTGATACCAGCTCCTTATCCCCTGTTGAAGAGGCTTAAGGGCATTTTCACAGGTGTGCGGATGCTTGCATGTGTAAGTTCAGAAAAAGTTGATTATAAGGCTAGGACCAAACCTTTGTGCTTTCGGAGCTTTTTAGGGCTCATCTCAGCATCTTCAGTGCTGTGCTTTAATTAAGCTACGTAAGC